ATTCGAAAAAGAATTGATCTGATTCAAGTCATAATCTATATGGGATTCCCAAAGTTATTACTAGACGGCGGACCCCGAAGAGTTGAAGAATTGCAGAGGAATATACAAAAAGAACTGAACTGTTTGAACCAAAAACTCAACATTACTGTGACAAGAATTCCAAGCCCTTATGGACAACCTAATATTCTTGGAGAATTTATAGCGGGACAATTAAAGAATCGAGTTTCGTTTCGAAAAGCAATGAAAAAAGCAATAGAATTAAATGAACAGGCGGATACAAAAGGAATTCAAGTCCAAATTGCAGGACGCCTCGATGGAAAAGAAATAGCACGTGTCGAATGGATTAGAGAGGGTAGGGTTCCTCTACAAACCATTCGGGCTAAAATTGATTATTGTTTCTATACAGTCCGAACGATTTATGGGATATTAGGCATAAAAATTTGGATATTTATAGAGGACTAATAAGAATACGTTACTTGTCTTTCTTCTTTATGCGATATCCATTGCAAAAAAAAAGAAAAAATAACAAACTCTTTGCTTTCAGTCTTTTTTTGATTTATGAATTTTTTTTTTAATGACAATTCTTAATTTCTATAGGATTGCATAAAAAAAATGATTAATGATTTGAGAGAATTGCTATGCTTAGTGTGTGACTCGTTGGTTTTTTTGAGAAGATAGGATTAAAAAAAGGAACCAACCTTTACTATGAACTCATTACTATAGAACTAATAACCAACTCATCGCTTTGCATTATCTGGATACCAAAAAGCAGTCAAAATATGATATATTGATCATATACTTGTAGCAACTGCAAGATTTCTTGTATTGCATACAAAAGAAAACCAATCGAATTGTGATAGAAAATGAAAGTATACAGATAAAAGGAAGCTTGATAGAAAGCTAGAAACAAATATGAATGATATATGATTCCAATATGTATGTAAGGTTTATGAATCTTCTCAGAAAAACACAAATCAAATAAGGCCATGTAATAAAGCATCAATATGGATTGATCTAATTATGGGCGAATCAGTTCGTTCATATACAAATAAAAAATAATCAAGAGCCTCGAGCCAATAAAGACTGAGAAGATTGACTCAAGAAAAAATCTTCTGCGGGGGCTCCGTTGTAGAATTCAAACCTAACCATGAATTGAGAAGCAATGGGAACGAAAGAACCCACGAATACGGGGGATTCCATTAAAAAACGAATCTTAATAATTCATTGGGTGGGATGGCGAAACGAACCAGGAACCAATTCATTTATTCCCAAAAGGCATGAACGAATCCTACAACTGAAAGAGATTTGAAAAAGTCAATATTCGCCCGCGAAGTTTTTTAGTAGATTATTGCTATTCAATCTCATTCGATTCTTTTCTTTTTCATTTTGAATAAAAAATCAAAGCAAAAAGAAATAACAAAAACACATTCTTCATAAATCAAATTGTTTCAAATGTTTCGAAATCCAAACAAGATATCAAAATTTTGAATTTAGAATAGATTAATTGAAATCTTCAAAAATTCAGGATTCAATATATTTTACGAATATTCGAAACTTGGAATCGTTTCATTCGCGAGGAGCCGGATGAGGAGAAACTCTCATGTCCGTTTCTGTAGTAGAGATGGTATTGAGAAAGCACCATCCACTATAACCCCAAAAGAACCAGATTTCGTAAACAACATAGAGGAAGAATGAAAGGGATATCTTCTCGCGGAAGCCGCATTTCTTTCGGTAAATATGCTCTTCAGGCACTTGAGCCCGCTTGGATTACATCTAGACAAATAGAAGCAGGTCGGCGGGCAATAACCCGAAATGTGCGCCGTGGTGGAAAAATCTGGATATGTATATTTCCCGACAAACCTGTTACATTAAGACCTACGGAAACACGTATGGGTTCGGGGAAGGGATCCCCCGAATATTGGGTAGCTGTCGTTAAACCGGGTAGAATCCTTTATGAAATGGGTGAAGTTGGAGAAAATATAGCCAGAAAGGCTATTTCAATAGCGGCGTCAAAAATGCCTATACGAACTCAATTTATTATGTCAAGTTAGACAGGTAGAACCGACGGAAAAAAGTCTTAGAGATAAAAAAGAATTGTGGGTTTCTTTTATTTTGAATTTGAACAAGAATATTTCTTTTTTTTTTTACTTCGACTTTCTCTTTGCATTGAAAGAACAGATTCAAAAATGATATGATTCAAGCTCAAACCCATTTGAATGTCGCGGATAACAGCGGAGCTCGAGAATTGATGTGTATTCGAATCATCGGAGCGAGTAATCGTCAATATGCTCATATTGGCGACATTATTGTCGCTGTGATCAAGGATGCATTACCAAACACATCTATAGAAAGATCAGAAGTGATCAGAGCTGTAATTGTTCGTACTTGTAAAGAACTTAAACGCGACAACGGCATGATAATACGATATGATGACAATGCAGCAGTTGTTATTGATCAAGAAGGAAATCCAAAAGGAACTCGAGTTTTCGGCGCGATTGCCCGAGAATTGAGACAGTTAAATTTCACTAAAATAATTTCATTATCACCTGAAGTATTATAGTATCACATCCGACTGAATTTAATAGAGTATAGCCCTACTCGTCTACTTAGTTATTGAATGAAATAGATAACTTCAATTTAGTGAATCAAATTTTATCTGACGCTTATCTCTTTATTTATTTCAAAATATTTGAAAATTCAATAAAATAATTTGAAGTATTTTATTGTTTATATTATTTAAATATCGAATATTAAACATTTTTAAACATTCTTATTGTTATTGAGTTATTGAATATTTTCTTTATTACATAAACATAAAAAAAAAGCATGTTGATTAGATCAAAAACGCGGGGGCAACAAAAAGTTAAATTTATCATGGGTAGAGACACTATTGCTGACGTAATAACCTCTATACGAAATGCTGACATGAATAGAAAAGGGATGATTCAACTAGAATCTACTAACATCACGGAAAACATTATTAAAATACTTTTACGAGAGGGTTTTCTTGAAAACGTGAGAAAACGTCAGGAAAACAACAAATATTTTTTGGTTGTAACCCTACGACATAGAAGGAATAGAAAAGGAATGTATCCAACTATTTTGAATTTAAAACGGATCAGTAGGCCGGGTCTACGAATCTATTCTAACTATCAACGAATTCCTAGAATTTTAGGCGGGATGGGAATTGTAATTCTTTCTACTTCTCAAGGGATAATGACAGACCGAGAGGCGCGACTGGAAGGAATTAGCGGAGAAATTTTGTGTTATATATGGTAATCCTTCTGATATCTGAATTGTCGCCAGAATTGACTATTTGTCAAAAGAAAAAAAGACGTGTTAATTATTCTTAACATTATTTAATACTTCGAGAGGTTTTAACTAAAACGAAAAGTGGATTCCTAATTCATAATAAAAAGAATTCGAATGATTAGGTGCTTTTTTTTTACCATCAGCATTTCTTTGTGGGAATACAATTCGAGGTTGGGGTTTCAAATTTCAAGAAATTGATTTTCTTCCAATAAAATAAGTATACTCAGAATTCAGTTTAGGAATGCCAACTATGAAAATAAGGGCCTCCGTTCGTAAAATTTGTGAGAAATGTCGATTGATCCGTAGGAGAGGGCGAATTATAGTAATTTGTTTCAATCCGAGACATAAACAAAGACAAGGATAATCTTTTGAAAATAGACATAAAGTAACCAATACAAAAATAGGATTTGTTTTGACATGAAATGGATATATCCATATACCTCGAATTTCTCGTTATAAGATGATAAAGTAAAGTATGGCAAAATCTATACCAAGAACTGATTCACGGCGAAATGTCCGGATTGGGTCACGTAAGAATATATGCCGAATACAAAAGGGCGTTATTCATGTTCAAGCAAGTTTCAACAATACCATTGTGACTATTACAGATGCCCGAGGTCGGGTAATCTCTTGGGCCTCCGCCGGTACTTGTGGATTCAAAGGTACAAGAAGAGGGACTCCATTTGCTGCTCAAACCGCAGCAGGAAAGGCTATTCGTACAGTCATAGATCAAGGTATGCAACGAGCAGAAGTGATGATCAAAGGTCCCGGTCTCGGTAGGGATGCAGCATTACGAGCTATTCGACGAAGTGGTATACTATTAAGTTTCGTACGTGATGTAACCCCTATGCCCCATAATGGATGTAGGCCCCCTAAGAAAAGACGTGTATAGAAATGAAAATGAAATAGATTTCAAGAGAAATAAACAATTCAATGATCTGATCAAATAATATTAATATGGTTCGAGAGAAAGTAAGAGTATCTACTCGGACACTACGGTGGAAGTGTGTTGAATCAAGAGCAGATAGTAAGCGTCTTTATTATGGACGCTTTATTCTGTCTCCACTTAAGAAAGGACAAGCCGATACAATAGGCATTGCAATACGAAGAGCTTTGCTTGGGGAAATAGAAGGAACATGCATCACCCGAGCAAAATTTGAAAAAATACCACATGAATATTCTACGATAAGGGGTATTCAAGAATCAGTCCATGAGATTTTAATGAATTTGAAAGAAATTGTATTGCGAAGTAATCTGTATGGAACTAGCAACGCGTCCATTTGTTTCCAGGGCCCTGGATGTGTAACTGCTCAAGATATTATCTTACCAACTTCTGTGGAAATCATTGATAACACACAGCATATAGCTACACTAACAGAACCAATTCATTTTTGTATTGGATTACAAATCGAGAGAAATCGAGGATATCATATAAAAACACCCAAAAACTTTCACGAAGAAAGTCATCCTATTGATGCTGTATTCATGCCTGTTCGAAATGCAAATCATAGTATTCATTCTTATGAGAATGGAAATGAAAAAGAAGAGATACTTTTTCTTGAAATCTGGACAAACGGGAGTTTAACTCCTAAAGAGGCGCTTCATGAGGCCTCTCGAAATTTAATTAATTTATTTATTCCTTTTCTACACGCGGAAGAAGAAAACTTACATTTCGAGAACAATCAGCACAGGGTTACTTTACCTTTTTTTACTTTGCATTATCGATTAGCTAATCTAAGGAAAACAAACAAAGAAATAGCATTGAAATCTATTTTTATTGACCAATTAGAATTGCCTCACAAGTTCTATAATTGCCTTAAAAAGTCAAATATACATACATTATTTGAACTCTTGAATAAGAATCAAGAAGACCTTATACAAATTCAACATTTTCACATAGAAGATGTAAAACAGATATTGGATATTCTAGAAAAAGAAAAAGCATTTCAGAAGCGATTTACCGAAGAATAAATACGAAATGCATTGCATTTATTTCATCTTTAGTTTATTAAAAAAAAAATGAAATGGGTTTTTACATCACTTTAATATATTTAAAGATAATCTATATATTCCAGCGAACTCAAAAATTGAATAGATTAGATCTATCTAGGGAAAATTCTCTTTTAATTTTAAAGAGACTATTCCCTAGATACATAAGCCGTGCTATTCTATTTTATTTTCCAATTGAATCAATTTAAAACAGACCTAAAGTTAGGGATTTTTCAATAGGTAATGTTGCTCCAATACCCAACCAAAGGGCCACCACAGTACCAATCAAAAAGACCGTTGTTGCTACTGGGCGACGAAATGGATTTTGGAATTTATTAACATTCTCCAAAAAAGGTACTGTTAATAATCCTGCGGGTACTGAAACCATTAAAAGAACACCTAATAATTTATTAGGGACTGTACGAAGTATTTGAAATACCGGAAAGAAATACCATTCCGGTAATATTTCTAAAGGGGTTGCAAATGGATCCGCGGGTTCACCAATCATTGATGGTTCTAGAACCGCTAAGCCTACGTTACACGCAATAGTGCCTAAAATGACTACCGGAAAAATATATAAAAGATCGTTGGGCCATGCGGGTTCTCCATAATAATTATGGCCCATCCCCTTAGCTAATTTAGCTCGTAATACAGGATCATTTAAATCTGGTTTCTTTGTTATTTGGATAGGTGAATTCTTATAGATCCATCCCCCGAAAGAACCGGACATGATAATTTTTTATCATCCGGCTCGAGCAAGAATCAAACGAACAAAAAGGCTCCCTATATATCTATATAAAAAAATGGATCTTTATGTTTCAAAATTGAAAATCTATAAAGTAAAATATCTCCACATCTATATCTATGAATGAGTTCATGTAAGACAAGATTGACCGGATTGGGTTGGATTCAATTTTGAAAAATTGCAACGATTAATTGGTTAGTTGGAAGGAATTTCGTTCTTACAAGTTAAATGCTCAATACCCAAGCAAGCTTAATCATAATCAAGTGCTTTCTGGGTCGTCTCGGACCTTGCAATTGGACCTTATCCACCCCAAATCTTCAAATTGGTACATTCCATACAAAGGATTTACTTGTTACTAATAGAGTATAGCCTCGCCTTCCTTTTCTTTAGATCCCTTGTTTCACTCCGATAGTATCATAAATCAGGCTGATGCAGAGGAAATGGCTGCATTTCGATACTATTAAATTGGTAAAACAAAATCTGCCTTATTAGTAGGTCACATCGCTTATTCTAATGGATCTTACGGAGCCTGAATATGATCGGAGCTGATCATAGATCATAGAAAAAAGTCTCTTCAAACAAACCCGCCTATCCTACTATAGGGTATGGGATTTTTAATTTACGGGGTGGTTGGAAGAAAGACACATTAATTAGGTTATGAATTCCAATGTGGCAGATAAGGGTATATATCTTTCTGCACGGTCCAATCAATAGTTCAAGTCACACACTCCCATAATCCATTTTTTCGTCGTAGAATTCCCCTCAACTATACAGTATAATATTCTTTATTTGACACGACTAGTGAAGGGAAATATCCAAAGATATGTCTTATTCTTTTCAAGAATCCATATTTCTAGCAATGAAATACTATTCTTCCTCCTCAAGTGAGAAATAGAAATATTTAATTCTCAATTTTGACTATGATATAGATTCTTTATAAAGGACCCGAAATACCTTGCTTACGTATCATTAGAAAATGCATTAACATAAATACGGCAGTAAGAAGAGGTAATACAAAAGTGTGTAAACTATAAAAACGAGTCAAAGTGGATTGTCCCACACTAGCACTTCCCCGTAATAACTCTACTAAAGGAGATCCTATTACAGGAATAGCTTCCGGTACACCTGTTACAATTTTGACTGCCCAATAACCAATTTGGTCCCAAGGTAAGGAATACCCAGTTACCCCAAAAGATGCGGTCAATACAGCCAGAACCACACCGGTAACCCAAGTTAATTCGCGAGGTTTTTTAAAACCCCCAGTGAGATACACACGAAATACATGGAGGATCATCATTAGGACCATCATACTTGCGGACCACCGATGAACTGATCGGATTAACCAACCAAAATTAACTTCAGTCATTATATATTGAACAGAAGCAAAAGCCTCAGTAACAGTTGGACGGTAGTAAAAAGTCATAGCAAACCCTGTAGCTACTTGTACTAAAAAACAAGTAAGTGTAATTCCTCCTAGACAATAAAATATATTGACATGAGGGGGAACATATTTACTGGTTATATCATCTGCAATCGCCTGAATCTCAAGACGTTCTTCGAACCAATCATAGACTTTATTGAGATAGGTAAACGAATAGTACTCCCCCTCGGAGAACCGTATCTGAAAATTTCATCTCGTACAGCTCAAACAAAAAACCAAAGTATTGTTTTACTTGGAAGGGCGATGGATTTGAAACCTTGTAACCAACCCCCCCTTTTTCACGTCGATGAGAAGACGAGTTATTATTTGTGGTTATAATGCTAAAATATCAAGTCGGCTCATTGATCGTTACTGGCCTGTTGAATCTTCTATTTTCCTATTCACCGCTTCTTTTCTGTGATTTGTGATTTTCTTTGGGTCTACTCTAGATTTACTCTTCTTTTTTTGATAGGAATTCTCTTGTTACGAACCTATTAATCGATTGAAACCTCAGATTCATACTAGAACCACGATGATTAATTAAAAGTACAAAATAAGTCCAAAGATTCTATGAGTAAGAATCATTAGATGATCATTTATTCAACGAATAGATATAATAAACTCAAAATAAAAAGAAAGTTTTTTCCTTTGATCAAAATCATCAATCAATAAGGGAAATTTGTTGAAAAAGAAGAAAAAACCCTTTTGATTTAGAACTTATAACACTCTTTGACAAATTTCTTTTCTAAGCCCGGTCGCGTGGTAAGTAGGAATCATAGTTATTGATTGGGATCTATTTCATATATTTCCGTGCTCCAGATACTCGAATAAATATCTGACGAGGAAAAACCATCTCTATAAAGATGACAGACTCCTTCTCTGTATTACCAATAAGATCAATTAGAACAAGTCGCACACTCATATTCCAGAAATACAGAAAAAAAGAAATTCCACGATCGAACTACCAATAAAGAGATAATGGGATAAAAATACGAAACCGAAATACTTGACTTTGTATTCGTATTAAAAATCTAAGAATTGACCTTTCTTGTGAGAATCTAATTCATTGAAATTCCATCCAGTAAAACGGAAGAATTATAAATTTCTAAAATAATAGATAGGAATACTGCAAATAGAGCCATTGCAACACCCATTAAAGGAGTGGTTCCCCATCCAGGAGCTACTTTACCATATTCTGAATTCAATGGTTTTAATAAACTACCTACAGCAGTTTGTCTTGGTCCCGATCTAGAACCGCCCTCAACGCTTTGTGTAGCCATAAATCCTCTTCTTTTTTATTTTATTCATTGAGATCTGTTGACTTTGTATACTATTCCGTTGTAAATAAACGATCTTATCATAGATCCATAGAGCCGTGGTAGCCTTTGAAGTTATATAATAATGGAAACAGCAACTCTAGTCGCCATCTCTATATCTGGTTTACTTGTAAGTTTTACTGGGTATGCCTTATATACTGCTTTTGGGCAACCCTCTCAACAATTAAGAGATCCATTCGAAGAACACGGGGACTAGTTGAAGTAATGAGCCCCCCAACATAACATTGAACATTGGGGGGCTCATTACTTCAATTAATAAGATGAAAAATCATTTCATCTTTTTAGTTGGAACTTTCGGCGGTTCTCGAAAAAAGATAGCGAAAAAAATTATCCCTAGAGTCGAGACTAAGAGGAATGTATAAACCAATGCTTCCATAAATTTGATCATGCTTTACAATTATAGCTTCCATACCTGTTTGTTGTGGATTATCTCTTGGATAAAGAAATACGAACAAGAGTCAATGAAAAGATTAAAGAAAAGATGCCAATTTCTATTTCCACATTAATCTATTCTATATCAACTAAAAAAAGAAAAGAAAAAAGATAAGAGAGAAATCTTGTATTAGACTACCTGCCTTCTTGTCGTTGGATCTCCAAGTTTTTGGAATGCTCCAAATTCCACTTGAGCATCCAAATCCGGGTCAATACCAGCAAAAACATCTCTAAACAAGGTTCTAGCACCATGCCAAATGTGTCCGAAGAAGAAGAGCAGAGCAAACGACGCATGCCCAAAAGTAAACCAACCCCTTGGACTGCTACGAAAAACACCATCTGATTTCAAAGTAGCACGATCTAATTCAAAAATTTCACCTAATTGAGCACGTCTCGCATATTTTTTCACAGTCGAAGGATCACTATAACTGACTCCATTAAGTTCGCCACCATAGAACTCAACAGTTACACCGACTTGTTCGACACTATACTTTGATTCTGCCCTTCTAAACGGAACATCGGCCCTAACAATTCCGTCTCCGTCTACCAAAACAACCGGAAATGTTTCAAAAAACGTAGGCATACGGCGTACAAAAAGTTCACGCCCTTCTTTATCTCGAAAAATAGGATGCCCTAACCAACCAACAGCTATTCCATCCCCGCTGTCCATTGATCCTGCTCTGAACAACCCCCCTTTTGCCGGATTATTCCCGATGTAATCATAAAAAGCTAATTTTTCGGGAATTTTAGACCAAGCTTCTGATAAACTTTGATTTTTAGCTAATCCAGCGCCAACTCTTCGATATATTTCTTGCTGAAAATATCCTTGATCCCATTGATAACGGGTGGGACCAAATAATTCGATAGGGGTAGTTGCTGAACCATACCACATAGTTCCCGCAACAACAAAAGCGGCAAAAAAGACAGCAGCGATACTACTGGAAAGCACGGTTTCAATATTTCCCATACGTAATCCTTTATACAGACGTTGGGGTGGACGGACACTAAGATGAAATAGGCCTGCTAATATGCCTAAAGTGCCCGCTGCAATATGATGAGAAGCTATTCCTCCCGGAATAAAAGGATCAAAACCTTCTACCCCCCACGCTGGATTTACAGGTTGTACCTTTCCGGTTAGTCCATAAGGATCGGACACCCATATTCCAGGACCGTACAATCCTGTTACATGAAATGCGCCAAAACCAAAACAAGCCAACCCTGAAAGAAATAAATGAATTCCAAAAATCTTGGGCAAATCCAAAGAGGGTTTTCCTGTACGTTCATCACAAAATATTTCTAAATCCCAATACACCCAATGCCAGATAGCCGCTAAGAAGCACAACCCAGAAAACACAATATGTGCACCGGCCACACCTTCGTAACTCCAAATACCCGGATTCGTTATAGTTCCTCCTGTAATACTCCAACCGCCCCATGAATTGGTTATTCCTAAACGAGTCATAAACGGTATAACGAACATACCTTGTCTCCACATTGGATCAAGAACGGGATCAGAGGGATCAAAAACTGCTAATTCATATAGAGCCATTGAACCAGCCCAACCAGCAACTAAGGCTGTATGCATTATATGGACAGAAAGCAAACGACCGGGATCATTCAATACGACGGTATGAACACGATACCAAGGTAAACCCATGGAAATACCCCTTTATCAACGAAAAATAGACACTATGTAACTTTATTGCATTAGCAAAAACTATGCTATGAACCTCCCCTTTTGGGAATTATCTTCAAGAAAGGAGTAATATTTGTTCTATTCTTTTTTTTAGTAAAAACGGAACAATTTGGTTCCTAGTAAGAAAGAGAAGCAGATCTATTCTATACCCGATAAGGAACAATACGCAATGGGGTTAATCCCATTTTTGATCAACAAATGCATCTATATTTAGGAATCATTCAAAACAAAAGAACTATTTTGTTTTGAATCGTAAACATTTTGATCGATTTATGACTCAAATATGATAAAAGACAATATTATTAAGTCAATAAACGCATTGTTACGCTTCCACATCAAAGTCCAATATAATATAGTACTTAATTCTTTTTTCTTTCATTTTATGCCTATTGGTGTCCCAAAAGTACCTTTTCGAAGTCCTGGAGAGGAAGATGCCTCTTGGGTTGACGTATAGTGCGACTTGTCAGATATATTGGGTCATATGGGATTTCCCCCGTTCTCTCCCCCGATTGAGATATCCTATGTTTCGGCCAAAAAAGATTGAATTACCAATAATTTGGCGCGTGAAATGCAATTCGATTTGAGGGATATTCAAATTCATATTAACAATTAGAATAATTTATGGTTGAATTTTTTGGAACACTAAAATGAAGTCTTCATAAGTAAAGTATTCAGGCTCCCTTTAAAAAAAAAAACGTAATATTATTGACATTTGTCCTATATGTGCAAATCAAAGTTGGGCAGATTTTTACTCGGAGTAGAGCATAAACCTAAAAGAATTGAAAAGGCCTATTCAGGAACAAGAAAAGAACATCGTGATTAAAATAAAATGAAATCGCGATGAAGCAATGCATCAATGATAAATTAATTCGATATGTTTAATCTTAATGTATTTTTTTTTGAGAGGGAAGGGGCACAAAACGAACTCATTTCTTTCTTGAAAAAATAAAGAAAATACGTTTCATTAATATACGAAATTTTCTAATTTCTTAGAATTAAGAAAAGAAACCGCTCTCAAAAATAAACTAAATAAATAATATATAGATATATATAATAGTTTCATTTTAAAAAGAAAGAGCTGGAATCGACACATTGAGTCGTTTTTTCTCAATTTTTGTTGAACCGTATGGATCAAAAGGTGCATGTACGGCTCTTACGGGATACAAATTTGATCCTAATCAACCGACTTTATCGAGAAAGATTACTTTTTTTAGGCCAAGAGGTTGATAGCGAGATCTCGAATCAACTGATTGGTCTTATGGTTTATTTGAGTATAGAGAATGATAACAAGGATTTGTATTTGTTTATAAACTCTCCTGGCGGATGGGTAATCCCGGGGGTCGCTATTTATGATACTATGCAATTTGTTCAACCTGATGTGCATACAATATGCATGGGATTAGCGGCTTCAATGGGATCTTTTATACTCGTCGGTGGAGAGATTACCAAACGTCTAGCATTCCCTCACGCTTGGCGCCAATGAGTTTTTTACGAAAAAAAGACTATGCATGAAATTAGGAAAATTAAGTAATAATAGCATGGCACATCGAATTCGATATACGAATTTTTTTTTTCAAAACATTCAATTATATATCGAAAGAGTAGTATGAAATTAGAAGAAAGGGTCGTTCCCATTTTCTCTTCGCTATGGTCGGGATCCATTTTAGCGTCACAAACCTTTTTTTTTGAGTTTCCCACCGAAGAAATTACGATATTTATATTTATTGATATACTTATCAATATACTTTTGAAAGAGTAAAAAAAAAAAAGAAAATAAATCAAAACTTTGGGATTGCTGAATCACAGAGGAGATAAATATATAAAGCAACGGAGCCATCATAGTATTTTGTTAACTACTCTGAAATCGGAAAGGAAGGATGGTAATTGGATCGTTTGACGATGTCAATCCGATAAACCCTATAATTTCTATATATGTTCTATCTCTTTAATTGATGATTCTTTGATGGAAGGTCAAACTGAATTCCATTCTAGAGCCGTATGCAATGCCTGCCCGTACGGTTGTTCTATACTTTCTTTTTTTATTTATCTCTCTCCATCTATAGAAGAACCTTTTGTTCCATCATTAGGGTAATGATACATCAACCTGCGAGTTCTTTTTATGAGGCACAAACGGGAGAATTTATCCTAGAAGCAGAAGAACTACTGAAATTGCGAGAAACCATTACAAGGGTTTATGTACAAAGAACGGGCAAACCCTTATGGCTTGTATCCGAAGATATGGAAAGGGATGTTTTTATGTCAGCAACGGAAGCCCAAGCTCATGGAATTGTTGATCTTGTAGCAGTTGAATAAAAAATCAAAATAGCATCAAAATTGCAGTAGGGGGAATAAGTTTTAATAAATCAACTATTTTGATTTTTTTTATTTAGTTATTACCGGATTCAATAATATCTTATTCAGCTATTCCATGGGAAAGTAATTCATAATTAGCTGGTTAAGATCAATCTAAACCAACCTATTCATTATGGATCCGATTCAACATGCCAACTATTAAACAACTTATTAGAAACACAAGACAGCCAATCCGAAATGTCACGAAATCCCCCGCTCTCGGGGGATGTCCTCAGCGACGAGGAACATGTACTAGGGTGTATGCGCGACTCGTTCAGATCAGTTCTAATAGAAAGAAGGAAAGCCCTTTTCCAGTATCAAAGATCAGTACTATTTTTTTTTTTGAATTCAAATAGAAGAAAAAAAGAAATCGAAGAAAGAAGCACGTACGTTCACTATACTATATCAAACTAAAAAAGATCTATTGGATTCTTCCATTGGATAGGAAATTTATGGTTTGCATTGGTGCAAATTGAATTCACTCCATTTTCAAAATAGAAGATGATAAAAAATTCTTCATTGGTAACGAATGTTTATCCATTAAGCGAGCAACTATTATTTTGAAAACCAAATTTGACTATGAAAAAACGGACTAAGAGGGTCAGCTACTCCAGCAAATCTTTCTAATTTAATATCGTTACTGTATAAGTAGATCTCATTGTGAAAGACTTTTTACTAGATCATGGGTAGAGCAAAAGAATGGGAACTGTACAAGTTATCAATAGTATTCAGTATTCATTAAATAAAGTCGAAGGAAAGGACTCCGGTGTATAGAGAGGACCTCGTCGTTTTAGAAAGAACCATAGAAACGATGGAACCCACGTTATATATATAGGCATTCAACTCAAAATAATAAATTGTATTGATACTAGGTATCAAAAAACGAAAACAGAAAAAATCTTCTATTAAAAGAAATTCAAATAAATAGAAATGAATAAGAATAAAAAAATCGTGGTCGGGAAGGTTATAGTAGCAAAAGCCATTGGAATTCGTATTTTATACATTGGAAGAATGCGTGTTGGTATTACTAAACTAGTAAATTGGAAAAGAATAACTGAAAGAAAGGAAATCCATTAGTTATTCATTAAGGTTTCATTTATTCAATGACCAGAATTACACGAGGATATATAGCTCGTAGACGTCGAACAAAAATTCGTTTATTTGCATCAAGCTTTCGTGGAGCTCATTCGAGACTTACTCGAACAATTATACAACAGAAAATCAGAGCTTTGGTTTCATCTCATCGAGATAGAGATAAGCGAAAAAGGGCTTTTCGTCGTTTGTGGATCGCTCGCATAAATGCAGTAATTCGTAAGAATTTTTTATCCTATAGTTATAGTCATTTTATACACAATTTGGACAAGAACCGGTTGCTTTTTAATCGTAAAATAGTTGCACAGATAGCTATATTAAATAGGAATTGTCTTTATATGATTTCTAATTCAATCAAAAATAAATAAATAAATTCTTCAATTTTAAGGAAAAATTCGAATTGTAAGTTCGACTATTGAAAATGTCATTTTCTGGAGAATGAACTCCGGGAAAGTAGAATCAAAATTAGTATGATAAAGATAAAGTCGTTCAAAATAAAATGAGCAACCAAACACGTCCAATAAATATACAATACAAAAAGATTGCTTCTTCGCCGATTCTTGTTTTTTTTTACGATAAGTAGGAGAAATCCAATCAAGATTAGATTGGATTCTCGAATTCTTCGAATAAAACATCAAACTCTATTTCAGTTTTCGAATTTGAATTGGGATTCAAATTGAAGAGGAAAGTAAACCTACTTTTTTATTTATTCCGGATTCGAAGACCATTAGCTTTGGCAGTCGATTCGCTTCTCTCAAATTGTTTATCATTATTAATATTAATAAAGGGTAATAAAGATAAAATACGAGCTTGTTTTATAGCAATAGTAATTAATCGTTGTTGTTTTAAGGTCAATCTATTCACCCGTCTGGATAATAGTTTTCCTTGTTCACTAATAAATCGACTAATTAAACTCATGTTTCTATAATCAATTCGATCCCCCGATTGGATCGGGGGCAAACGCCTACGAAAAGATCTTTTTGATTTCCGAAAGGATCGCTTTTCCATACTTTGTTTATTCCTTATCTCGAAAATACTATTACAATCTGATTCAAAATAATTTTGAATTCAAAAAAAGATTGGTTTTTTTTGATTTTGAGTTAATTAAATTCTGTTAACTAAACTATTTAAATCTAGAATAATAAATAGGGTCTCTCGAATAGAGAAGATGTCCTTTTTTTGTTCCTGATATAAGAGTGATACTTGGGTCGGTTTATTTCTTTATCTCCCCGTGAATCGTATGTTTGTAACAATAGGGACAGAATTTTCTCAATTCCAAGCGACTCGGCGTGTTGTGTCGATTCTTTTGAGTAATATATCTGGAAATACCCCTTGATTCCTTAGTAAGTCCGTTTCGAAGACAATTGCTACATTCCAAAATAACTCTTATTCGGGCATCTTTTCCCGTGGCCATGACCCTCCTTTAGTTTGAGTTTTTGATTCAATCAACTCTTCTTATTTGCTGATCTTCAAGTGCCTAGCAAAAAGAAAAAAAAAAAGAAATAAATAAAAAAAAGGGTTGCTAAGTTGAAATTATGAAAGATTTCGTTACAATCAATCAATCTAATATTGTAAGAAATATTAAATAGAATTTAGAATTCATTTTTTTTCTATCTTTCCTCTTTCTTTATTTTGTCTCTAAGTATCTAATTGAATTTTTGATAATTCAAAAAAGAGGGGAAGGGATTAGTCACAGATCTTTTGATTCTATCTCTAATCTTCTTCACCCCTTCCCATGTTACTAACTAAACTAGTATGAAAAAAAAGGAAATGTCAACGCATCTGGGAATAAACGATTGATCTCTATCAACAGGCCCGCTAAAGACCCGAACCAGAGAGTACTTAGTACCGGTGCCACGGAAAGATAGGTTTTTAGATCTCGCATTTTTAATCCTCCTTCTTTATGTTTTAATGTTTTATTAAAATATCTAATGGTAATACATATCGGATATGGAAGTATTTGAGATTCCTTTGTATTTTACACGGGATTCCGAATTTCATTTAAGAGAATAAAAAAGAGATAAGATTCTCGCTTTCTTAAAAGGAAAAAAAGTACCTTTCGTCCCCTCCCCCCAGTATTCCCTTGTTCTTTTTTACGATCAGTTTTTTGATATTCCTATGTATATAAGCATCTTATTATAATAATAGAATATATGTTATATTCTATGAATATAATTCATATGAATACGAGATTTTCTCGTAGATATGCGTTAAAATAAAAGAAATAAAATAAATGTCAAAAAAAATTGTCTATGTTCCTGAATGGAAGGAATGGAAAAACTAAGGTTTTTGAAAACAAGACGGGGATTCTCTACAATGACAATGTAGACCGCTTGAAAGAAAGGGGTGTAGCGCAGCTTGGTAGCGCGTTTGTTTTGGGTACAAAATGTCACAGGTTCAAATCCTGTCATCCCTACCTCTTACTTCTCATAAGAGAAGTAACAAGGAATCAATTGAAATCGATTCAATTCAAATCACACATACATTTTTTTGTATCTTATTCTCTAAGATTAGTCTAGGCATTCAAGATAAGATTAGAGTGGGGGAGAAAAAGAATCCTCTTCTTGGCTGTTGTGATAAGAAGACTTTTTATAAGTTATAAGAAAAAATAAAGAAAAGCGCTCTTAGTTCAGTTCGGTAGAACGCGGGTCTCCAAAACCCGATGTCGTAGGTTCAAATCCTACAGAGCGTGATCCTCGGCTTGATTAATCTGAGAATTATATGCAAAGTCAAATAATTGAGCCGAACAGTAATCAGAATTTGACCTCCTCTTTTCTTAAAAAAAAAAAATTAACAGGAGGTCAAATTATCAAAAAAAACTGTTAATTAATCAAAGGTCTAACTGATCACCACGTCTGTATTGTAAATATGCAGTTACAAATAATCCCGCTAAAGTAATAGGAATTAGACCTAAGACAATTCCAAATAGAAAAACTTCAATCATTTCAATTTTTTTCTTAAAATAAAAAGGAAAAAAGAGAGGTACTATATATCAATATCACTAAATATTAATTCGTAGTGCTAGGGAATCTCAATGACCAATAATTGTAAATACATTTGGTAATGAACTATAAAATCTCGGAGTACCCGAAAAGGATTTCCTTTTCGTTTTATGGGTTGTGCTCATTCAATTGATTTCAAATCACTCGTATCTTGTTGAGACTAATAAAGAGAGCTGAGGTTATAGTTAAAGCTGCTAGTAGAAAACCAAAATAACTAGTTATAGTAAGCATGAAGGGGCTAAATGAAATATGTTCTTTTTCGACATATATTTAGAAAACATTTCCCTAAGTTTGAAGATAAGACGATAAGAAAAAATAGCAATTGAAACGAAAAAGAATAAGTTCAATTCTTAGTTGTTAATGCATGAAGCAATCATTACACTACTAATAAAAGACTAAGGCAAGTAAAGTTTAAAAGGGGATAAGTTAATCATTTTGAGCATTTACTCTATTTTGATTTTGTAGATCTTTTGTTTTATCCTATCTATCAAATCGATTTTTTAAAATAAAATAAAGAGTGAATTTAGATGTTATAATACCCCTTCTCTTTTTTGAAGAGATTATTCCAGTACTCAACTAATAAATAAGGAAAAATGAAAAGAAATCGAATTGATTCAAATAAAACTCAAATAAAGTAGTCAAATTCCATTCGTAGACCAGCAATCCTTATCATTTTTTTTTTCTTTTCTAGTTTATTGATTGTTTCCCTATTTTTATTTTATTATTATATAATTTTTATTTTATTATTATATAATTTCTATTTTATTATTATATAATTTTGAATTTATTATGAATAATAGAGAAATAGATTTTTTTTAATCAATACTTTATACTCTTCTTACTTGTTACTGTACGAATCAGCAATTTGCTTTAAATGAAATAAACTAAAATAAAAAAAAAAAACAAAGATTTCAAGAAAACCTTTTCTAGAGTTTAGAGGTATGAAAAGGAAATTTTTGAATTTCGGATCAAATTGAATTGTGGAAGTGGAAATAGGATAATTTAACTTAACTGTACTGTATTTTTTTTTTCTTTTTATAAAAATGAAAAACCAACCCCTTGGATTCACATTTTACCTAACGGAAGTTTTCCGGTTCGAAACAATAATAATATAATAGAGAGAAAAAAACCTTATATAAATTGAAGAAATTTCATCTCAAATCATCAATTTAGACTTCTACATTGACAAGGAAAATAAAAAATAAATTATCTACTAGTCCTTCATTTACATACTGATTCAAATTGCGTTGCTGTCTTAGAGGAAGGATAGCTATACTGATTCGGTATACTGGAAAAAAGCCCTTGGTACAATATTGACGATCTCACAAGGATGAAAAAACCGCAGTGAATTTCCATTTACTGATATCATCTTTTACAGAATCGACCCCCTTTTAATCGTACAAGAATATGCGGAGCTCAGCATGTCTGGAAGCACAGGAGAACGTTCTTTTGCCGATATTATTACCAGTATTCGATACTGGGTTATTCATAGTATTACTATACCCTCTCTATTTATTGCGGGTTGGTTATTCGTCAGCACGGGTTTAGCTTATGATGTATTTGGAAGTCCCCGCCCAAACGAATATTTTACAGAAAGCCGACAAGGAATTCCATTAATAACTGGGCGCTTTGACTCTTTGGAACAACTCGATGAATTTAGTAGATCTTTTTAGTTTTAGGAGGAACCAATGACTATAGATCGAACCTATCCAATTTTTACAGTCCGATGGTTAGCTGTTCATGGACTAGCTGTACCTACCGTTTCTTTTTTGGGATCAATATCAGCAATGCAGTTCATACAACGATAAACATAATCAAAATTAGAGAGATATGACACAATCAAACCCGAACGAACAAAATGTTGAATTGAATCGTACCAGTCTATACTGGGGGTTATTACTTATTTTCGTACTTGCTGTTTTATTTTCTAATTATTTTTTCAATTAATAAAAATAAAAAAGTAAGAGAAGAAAAGAGACTGGTAGAATATGAAACAATAATTAGTAATTTGCTTATCTCATTCGGAAGGATCGCATCTCATACTTATCTATGACTGTATGTGTCTCTAGCATGACAACTTGATGAAATGGTGGAGGAAGCAAGATAAATGGCCGATACTACTGGAAGGATTCCTCTTTGGATAATAGGTACTGTAACTGGTATTCTTGTGATTGGTTTACTAGGTATTTTCTTTTATGGTTCATACTCAGGGTTGGGCTCATCTTTGTAAGAATCTAAAATAATCTAATAATCGGGTGAACTGAGTTGGAGACATGAAAGCTTAAGAACTCAAGGGATCCCTTGAGTTCTTAAGCTTTCATAATAGAATATAATATATTATTTTTATTTCAATTAGAAAATTCAAATTTTATTTGGAAAATGTCATTCATTGATTTTGAACATCTATTATTGAAGCATAGTATCGATCTTTCAAAGTTATACTAAAATTACTTGATTTCGTTTTCCTAAATGAACCTATCTATTTAACGAGTACGGATATTATTTAAATCCTTTCTTTTCTAATAAACCTCCGTTCTATTTTCTCAAAAAATTGCGCTCTATTTTCTATTTTTTGATTGTTCACTACTCTCATCTATACTTTAATTAAATATAGAACTTTAATTAAATATAGAAGAAAGAAAAAGATTCTGAGAAATCTGTCAAAAATCAAAAAATAGAAACTAAGATTAAGAATAGTTATCTTAGACGAACGGGATCAAAAACTATTCTTCTTGTCGTCACAAGAAATGTGCAAAATTTATTTCTTGTGACGACAAGAAGAATAAACTAAGAAAATAAAGAAAATAAACGCTTTCTATTCTGCACTTACTTATTATCTGAAGTTTAGTATTCGGTATTCAATGAAATTTTCTCTTTTATTAGAAAACTATTAAGACATTCTCTGATAAGAGTAAGAGAGTCACTCGGTTCAATTTGGATTGAAAAAAATAAGAGATAAAGTCAAAAAAACTTCTTTCTAATATTCCTACGATGAAGAGGAAACAGTATAAGTAACCCCCAATGACTTCGAAACAAGCAAAAATTGGTTCATAATTTTTGATCATGCATAACACCAATAAGAATTTTATTCCTTTTCCTTTACGAAGTTGAGATTGATAAATTTACAAATCTAAAAATTCATTTCAGATAATTGAACCTTCTCAAACTGTTTTTTCTTTAGAACCAAAAAGATTTGTGCTAAAATAACAGATGCCAAGAAGAACAAAAGACCTTGGACACGTAATGGATCTTGAAGTACTATTTCAGTATCCCCTTGACCAAATCCACCCACATTAGGATTACTCGTTAATGGCTGATCAAGTTTGATGGATTCGCCCTCTGAAACGAGAAGCTCTGGCCCTGGAGGAATAATATCAACCACTTGACGCCCATCTAACATATCCGCTATAGTTATTTCGTATCCCCCCTTTTCTTTTCGTATGATTTTACTTACTCTACCGGCCGCTGTAGCGTTATAAACCGTATTGTTACTCTTGTTCCCGTCGGGATAAATTTGACCCCTTCCCCTGTTCCCCCCCACATATATGGGATATTTTAAGAAGTGAACATCTTTATTATTAGCGGGATCCGGGGAAAGAATAGGAAAAGTTATTTCACTGTATTTCTGACCAGGAATAGGACCTATAACAAGAATATTTTTTTGAGTGGGTCGATAGCTCTGAAAAGAAAGATTGCCTATCTTTTCTTTCATCTCGGGTGAAATACGATCCCGGGGTGCTAATTCAAATCCTTCAGGTAAGATAAGAACAGCACCCACATTCAACCCCCCCTTTTTTCCATTAGCAAGAACTTGTTTCACTTGCGTATCATAAGGAATTCGAACAACTGCTTCAAAGACAGTATCAGGAAGTACTGCTTGCGGAACCTCAATATCCACGGGCTTATTAGCTAAATGGCAATTGGCACATACAATACGCCCGGTTGCTTCGCGCGGATTTTCATAACCCTGCTGAGCAAAAATGGGATATGCATTTGAGATAGATGCTTGAGTGATGATATATATCATAAACGATACGGAAATAAATCGAATAATTTCTTTCTTTATCGTGATCCAAGAAAAAAAAAGGTTATTTTGAATTTGCATAGTCCAATCATTGATCCCAAAAATTTCTACAATAAAATGAGGTAGGTCACTCGGATAGTTCCCTACCCACAAGTCTGCTATTTACGTAAATTCTTTTATGCGAATAGAAAATATTCGAGGGGAAATCTCCGTAGGTTCGAAGGAGTGGGTACATCTTAAAATGCTTTGCTTATGTGCAAAGTCCGAAATATTCGAGTTGGATCAGTCATTCATTGAATGATAAATCACTACAAGTGATGGAGATAGACGATTTAAATAATGGAAGATCCAATATTTGAAAATTGTGTCTATAATGACTGGAAACGTAGAAACAAGGCCAGATATAATTTTCTCATTATGAACAAATCCAAAATCTTTGTAGACATAGCCAATCATTAGTTCCCAACCATGAGGCGAATGGAATCCGATACATAAATCAGTTAATAAAAGAATAGAAAAAGCTTTTATTGTGTCACTTAAATTATATAGAAATTCTTGAACCCAAGAGTTAAGAATAAGAAGTTCTTCATTACCTAGAATTGAATAAGCACTTAAAATAATGAAACAGATTATATTTGTCGAGAAGTGCAAAATCATATGGATATGATCCTCATTGTTTATCTTTATCAATTGGATCGTTTCGTTGTGGATTCCTATATGAGCACTTTGCAACCCTATTTCCGGGTATTCTTTGATTATTTCGTCCAATAGTAAGAGTTCTTCTAATTCGATGAATTTGTCTATAATACTCTTTTCCTGAATATCAGTCAAAAAAGTTTCGGATTGTGTAGTATTCCACCAATCAGTAACCCAAGATTCAACATTTTTCTTAAATGAAAGAGAAACCCCCCAAGGCAAAAATACTATAGATAGAACAGAAAGAAAAGGGAGAAATGCTTTCTTTTTTTCCATTTTTTCATCTTTGAATTGCTAATGAACTCGCCTCATTCTTCGAATCTATGCGCTGCGATCTACTATTTTTATCAAACATAAGTTCTATTCGAAGGCATCGAACCCCGGAATCTATTCCTTTTTTTTTTTTTTGTTATTTCCCATTCATTGATTATGAATCTAGAAAGAATATAGAATAAGAAAGAGTCGACTTTAAATGAAGAAATAATAAAAATCTTGTTTACATTTACAGATAATCTAATTGATCCAATTTGAAACTGCTTCGCGTTCTCGATGAATGCTAAAGTGAAACTTAAAAAAAAAAACAAACACTTCAAGGAATAGTATTCCAATTTCGACTTAAAAGAACTCCCCTTTTCTTTTTTTATTTATAGAAATATTTTGATTTGCTATTTCATTTCAAAATACTTCAATTGGTACGCGCAAAAAATAGGACAATTTGGCAGCTTTTTGCTCAATTTGACCCAGGGTCAAATTCTCATCAGTACGCGTCAATGGAATGGCTCCCTGTCCTTTGATTTCCATATAAAGGATACGGCGAGGATAAATGCCTTCTTTAACTTCTATTCTGATCGACTGAATATCCTTCATACGGAATCGTAGGAAGATGCGACGCTTTTTCCCAGGAAATCCCCAACGAAAAATACATACTATTCCTTCTTTTAGATCGAATCGATCATAGCCACTCCCCACATTCCAGGAAATTGTGCACCACAAATAGGAACTAATAAAGAGACCCGCGATCCCGTAGAAGGACATCACGATCCCTTGTGGAAAAAAAACGATTTGTTGATATGGAACTAAAGATATAAAATCCTTACCGAGATAGCTGGAAGTCCCAACTAAGACGAATCCTAATGAACCTAAAAAAAGGATCAAGGCCCAGAAGAAATTACTTAATTTTCGAGACCCCACTATACGTTCTATCCATATCTGTTCGGATCGCAAACTCATATTAGATCTAGTTGCCTTTTTTTTTTTTTAATTGGAATGGAGAAACTTTTTGTTTCCGAAGTAACTCTCATCAACTAGTGCCATTCGCATGTAACCCTTTCCTTTAGGAAGAATCGGAGTAATTCGTTGAATGGGTTAGGTATAAAATCAAAAAAAGAATATGCCTTTTTTAGGATCTTCTAGAAATATCTATATACATATAGATAGAGCGACTTTCCGTTTCAGGCATCTGCCAACTATTTTGAAATAATTCAAAATTGATTTCCCTATATTGTTTGTATATTTCGAGCATCTATTTACGGATATATAAGAGCTGCTTCATTTATGTCCCTATGTTATACCATAACATAGGGACATAAATGCACATCCGTATTAGCTATATCTAAGTCTTGAAAAAAAAAAATGGATGAGATTTGAACCCATCAGATCTAAGAAATCTTGTTTTTTTGAACATGAAGAAATAAAGAAGCCATTGCAATTGCCGGAAATACTAGTCCTACTAACGGCACAAAAATAGAGGGTAAGTTATTGAGAGTTGTCATAGAATGGGTACCTCGATTGAATATTTAGACCTGTTATTACTATAAACATATCTTATACTAATTCTTAGTAGTATTCTATACTAATTAGTATATCGAAGTGAGTATTCTATATACTATAAATCAAATTCTATAATATATTATTATCTATTATTATCAACTAGAAATCAAACTGAAATAGAAAATAGAGAAATTCACGAGATTCAAAAAATAGAAATAAATTCAATACAATATTATCTTATTTCTCTTTCGATATGAAAGATATAAATATATGGATGATAACCCAGTCTTGTCTGAAAATTGAATTCAATTCCAATTTTGATATTCAATTTTATTTAGAGTTAAAATGAATATCAAAATCGAAATAAAGAGTTTCTTCAAAATTGAATTTCGTAACTATTCCGTTATAATTTTGAATTCAATCCAGCAACACCAGTTATTAGTAAAAAAATAGGGGCTTAGGGAGAGATTCGAGTAGAAAGAAACTCTATATCGATATTTTCTCTATTTGAATTCGCGATACATACGCAACAAGAAGGAAAGACGACCTTTGGTTTCTTTTTCTTGCCTAATTTGAATTTCGCAGAAAAAAGGATTTTCTTTTTTACTTATGTTGTTAAAAGAGGTTTCTTTCCCGAGACCCCTAATCAATTAAAAAAGAAAGAATTTTTTTTAGAATTCTTTATAAAAATAAAAATGGATTTTGACTTTGATTCTGATAAACTATCTATTAGTTTTGCTCGCTACAAAGAAAAAAAGGAACTAAAAAAGAAATGAAGTTAGGATTCCGTTAATTGAATTTTACTTCCAAGCAAAACAGGAGTGAAGCCTAAATAACTCACTCAGAACACCCTTTAAAGGATTACGTGGTACGATTGAATCGAATAAGCCCTTATGGAATAAATATTCAGCCACTTGTGAATCCTCGGGTACTGTCTTATTCAATGTTTGTTCAATTACTCTTTTACCTGCGAATGCAATGTATGCATTAGGTTCGGCGATAATGATATCGCCCAGCATTCCAAAACTAGCCGTCACCCCACCCGTAGTGGGAGATGTAAGGATTGATACATAGAATAACTTTTTATGGGATTGATAATCATACAAAGCAGCCGATATTTTAGCCATTTGCAT